GACACCATATTGGTGGAAATTCCCACTGAGATGATTAATAATCTAGCTGTGGCTTCCTTAGTTTTCATATTTAGTTAGATGGTCAATCTAATCAATGGATGAACTATAGCCCTTGAGAATCATTCAAAGACTTTCTTTTTTCTTTTCAAATGACTTCGAAGTTGTGGAGCACCATTTCATTCATATCCCGACAAGTAGGCTATTCTTAAAAGAATAATAAGAATAGAAGAATTCCGATATTAAGAATGATGACCCCTTTTTTGGATTGGTTTTCCTACTGCCTTGTCCAATCATAGGCATTCTGTCTTGGATAGATAAGGCATCGTGATACCCGCTTAGTTACATCATAAATCTCAGATATTGACTGCGAAAGCTTAATGTCGATCAGCAAAAGCATTCAAAAGATTGAATTGATCTGTGGCAGCTTAAGCCAAAGACTCGAACAGTAGCATTGGCTGCTATGATTGGAGCTGTGAGATTAGCTCATGACTGGTTAACTTATAGCTAAATCTGAATCGTAGATTTGCCGAAAGAGGGTTGACTCTTTTCACAGCTTTAATGAATACTTAAAGAATACATTAATTCATATAGTATATTATATAATGAATATATTAATACATTAAATATATACTTATAAGAGTTATTTAAAGAATACTATATGAATTACTAGGTGTTTTAACTTAATTTAATTAAAACAACTAGTACTAAACGCCTCTATTGTTTATATTAGTACACCTCCGGTGCTGGTAAGGTCGGGACTGTGGTCGTCCGTCTCCGGTTTGCCGGCCGATAAGATCTCTGAGATTGACCAGCCAGCTGGGTTGGTTTGGCTATTCTTTTCTATTGAAAAGGAGTCAGCTGTCTGCGCGAGTCACCTTCTTCTAGGCTCCGCTGGACGACCCGCCATTCTCGTTCAAATATAGGCCGGCCGTACTTGTGATGGTTCCCAAGGATCCAATATGACCACTTAGGTCTACGTTGCCACGATATTGTTCTATGGAAGCGGGCGGGCTGTTAGAAGTTCGGCCCGGGTTTTTTGGTGTCGTAGGGGTTTCTAACGCATATTCAGTCGTACCGGCATGGCCCCACTTATTTGTTTTCGATCTCCGCATCAAGCAGCGCAACCCGGTTCTACTTGACTAAGCCCCGTGCTCGTCCAAGGAGGGAGTTTGCTTTACCCAACTCCCTTTTTGATAACAAGGCAGAACCCCCCGACCCGCCATTCATTAGTTTCGAATGAAGAATGAAGCCCCAGCAAGATGAAAACCGGCTGCGTGCGCTAGGCTGAAAAACGCCTCCGACTCACTATGTTCGTCCCTTGCTTGCTCCTATCAAAATAAAAAGCGTGACTTTACTAAACAAGCAAGAAAAGCCCTTTAGAAAGATTGCAGCTCGCGCTAGGCGCTCACGTTTTTTGGCTTCCCTAAAATCTAATATTTTTAAGTTGGTAAAGACCCACCCCTTGTTTCAGTCAGAATGAGTCCCCAGGACCCCGGGACATTGGCTTCCGCCAACAGTGAACTATTAAGGATCACATCCCGCGCATATTCTACATTATAGCCTGCAACTGATTCAGCTTCCGCTTCTGGGAGATCAAACGGAGCTCGATTAGTTTCTGCTAGACGAGAAATGAAGAACATAACCAATACAGGGAACAAGGGAATACCGGACCATATCTGCTTTTGCGCCATGACAATCTCACTCGAATTACGGGGACCTACACATATTAGTACAGTATACCGGGGTCCCCGGCCAGAACCACACGTGCAAGTTTCCCTGCATGTGGCTCGTCCGTGCTTTCCGAGGCGCTGCCTGTGACTCAGCATGGGAGAAGGGGGGGCGGAACTACACACTTTCGTGTTCAGAGCATTGTCCGAGTGAGTAGGTAGCGCCTACCAAGCAAAGCTTTCTTGAAGAGGCTGGGCTGGTTCCTTTTCGGCGCCCGCCCTTTATTTAGATGTTGGGGCAAGGCAAGCCCCAGGAAAGTATAGGTTGGCTTCCAGCTCCATCTCGGCCGGCATCCTGCTCTCGAGGTTCTCAAGTTTCAATCCCGTCTCATCTTGATATTGCTGTGTTGCCCCAACCCAAGGATTGGTGAGGAGCATTGTTTTGAGGGGGGGAAAGCGTGGTTGACAAACCACTTCGAGGTGGACTGGAGTGCTTTCTTCAAATGATGCATGTGGGCTGAGCCATTCCCATCCCAAGTGGTGGCCCGATTCGGCCTGGCCTGATCGGGAAGAGATTCACATAGAGACTACTGCTATCCGGGAATCTCTTTCTATGTTAGCTAGCAGGGGCGGCTTTCCTATGGTAGTCCCGCTGCGGCCTCTTACCGTCCGTCCCGTCTCATCTTGATTTGGCTATAAGCCAGCCTTCACACGAGTGCCTTTAGAAAAAGGCTAAAAAGGCACTCATCAGTCAGCAAGCAACGAAAGCAGCGCTGTAGTTAGCATTAGCACTTGTAGTTTTGAAGCTCTACCCTTTCCTATTCTGCTTTGCCGCCTATTAAGAGAATAGGTCCCGTTCAAGCGGCCCGCCTTTATTCATCTATACCAGCTGCCACGCACGACCCAATAGGAACGATTTCAGCGCCCCTCTCTAGATAAGAAGCAGAACGCGCCATCACCTACAGCCCTTTCCTCTGCCGGGGACTTCCACGAAATGAAAACGGGCGGCATCGTCGTATGCTCGACATTTGTTGCCCTGGTTTATATCCCGGAGTACTCCTATGGCCGATCTGTCACCCAACCTACTTAAACAACCAGCAAGCAAGGGACGAACGTAGTGAGCGGGAGGGATTGAAGCTTGGCCCCGTCTCGTTTGGAGAATGCCCCCTTACGGCGGCACGGCTTAGTCAGTTATTCTCGCAGTTCAAATAAGATTCGGACCGCCACTTCTCTGAAAGCATGGTTCTTGCCTCCCTCCTTGGAACTCGTCCATTCGTTGGGTGATCCCTTGCTCTCACGTTCGGGTGTTTGCTCGTCGTTTAGGCCGGTGAGTGAGATTTCTGCTCATTGCAGTCACCTCCGGGGTTCTTCGCACCTGGATAGTACCAGGACCCTTGTGCCCTGGCCCTTGATCAGATAAAGCTGCCCGCCCTATGACCCACAACTAAAAATGAGCCTTGCGACGAGACGCGGACATTCCCCATGCTGCGGTTCCCTCCGGTCCGTTCCCGGGTTGGGTTAGGGGAACATCCGAGAGCGATTGCCTTCGCGGATCCAAACGCGCTCACAAGGCGCACAATAAGAATAAGACCAATAGAGACTTCATAAGGGACCATTTGAGCTGCAGATCGTAATGCTCCTAGAAAGGCATATTTCGAATATAGAGGACCCAACAATCAACGAGTTGATCATATCCTTCTATGAACCGTACGAGCACGTCCTCTGTCACCCCCCCCCACCGCGCTTACGGCTCTATACCCCAACCCAACTTTCTCGGGGGAGTTTACTCGACCCATTCCGCAATCCTTTGGGGTGTGCAACGTCCTTCCCCATATTCTATTTACAGAAACCCCTTCCCATGCTGCCGACAATTGGTACTTTTGGGTTATTATCACCGCCCCCCACCTTTTACACTCCTTATCTATAGATACCCATGCCCATTTCGGTCAACTCTCCATCATCTTTCTTTGGATTAGTGCCATTAGTTCGAAAATATGATACCACTTATGCCAGGAGAGCGTCTAATCAGTCCCTGCCCTTTCGATTGCGGATGCGAGAACATAAGTCTCACAGCTCCTTCTCGAGCAGTTTTAAAACCTGCTCCCTCCGTCGTCCGATTCTATGCCTAATATACCTGCTCTTCAAGGATTAACTCTTTTGTGCATGGGTGTAGTTTGACTATGGATTCAATTCCTTCAAACAGCTTATTCGAAAACAATTCTTCCTTTAGCTGCAAGAGAGGAATTAGTCCCTGCTCTGCTAGTATTGGTTGGTGTTACTTTATCATACAAAGGATTGTGGCAAGCAAGAGAAACTAAAGTTAGTTTTAGGGTGCAGCGTGAAGGCCCCCTCGAATGTTCCTTGAGTTGACGTCACTGGGACATCTACCGCGAGGATCTGCTTCAGCAATCTCCCAAAGGCTGCTGTTCATTAACTCCTTTCTATTCTCTTTCGTCTATGGTTCCTCTTGCTATCGCAGGCTCAGGTGAACTTCTGTTTTTTCGTGAACCAACGAGTTCAGTCGTGTTGCGTCACGAGTCTACAAGCCTGCGCAGGTCCTCTTTTGAGTTAGATCGAGTGGAATCTTTCCGAGAAGAGGTGCCAATCCTAGCTCTTGAGGTGACCTTCTTACCTACTTCTAACTAACATCTAGGAGAAATACGATCGGACTTCTAGCTAGGAAGTGCTTCGCTTGTTGGTTGTAGTTCCTTCTTTCATGCTGTGGGATTAACGCAACAGAGTCGGTTTCGGTACCAGATTCAGGGTTTGGCTTCCTTCTTTCTGTTCCCGATTGAGCTAATTCAGAGTCTATGCAAAAGACTAGGTTTCCTTTCCTTCTTCCTCTATAGTCCGTTCAGACAACAGATTCAATTGCAGCAGTTATTCTAACACCGGAAATCTCAAATGGTTTTGCCTGCTATATTCATTATGACCCAAGGCTCACTCGCGGCCCTAAGCTAAGCCCTACGGTGCCTTCGCTTTCCAGAATTCTGGCTGATAGCCAAGGGGCGAAGCGGTTACCCCCTATATTAGAATTAGAAAGATTTTCTATGTGGGTGGTAATCTTATTCAATAACCAGGCGGAAAGGCTATGTTTTCGATTCCGCTAAATATTAAGTCCTTATAATCTCAGATGCGCGTAATCGTCTTAAGTAGATGTGGATAAGAGTGTGTTTGAAAGGGGGTGTCATGCCAGAGGCTTCCCGAAAGCCAGTAAAAGTAAGGAGGTAGCTTGAGTCAGTTGGAACGCTACGCCCTCGTAAGGCCGACACAGTCGTTACGCCGACATTGAAGAAGCTAAAAGCTAACAGCTGCTCTTTCCACACCTCCGAAAGACTCCATCACTTGACACTTTTTTATTCACACCGAAGAGCTAGTGCACAACTAGTGCCCAATGAAGACCCAAGCAATGCATCATAAGGGGAAGTGGAATTTCGTGAGGAGGGGTGAGTTAGAAAAGCGCAAAGCCAGATAAGAATGTTTTAGATTTAGCACTGGTAGTAGCTAGGCGTAGGATGTAGCTTTAGGATGTTTAAGAATTCCTCTAGTAGCTTCCTATCCTAGTAGTTCCTATCCCAGTAAGTGGCTAGGTTGTTAGAGAGCAGCAGACAATGTTGTTATAAAGAATTGTCCAAAAGTTTGACTTGAACCTACTTTGCTAATAGAAGAGATAGAAGGGAAAGAGCTCTAATATGCCTTCCGTTTGCAGGTTTGACATTCTCTTTAGCAAAGAAGAAAGCACTACTTCTTCAATGCCAGTGGTGTGAGGAAGTGAGCTCGGGAAGTTAACTCCTTCACTCGTTCTCTTTGCCGCGAATTCCTTTTTGCAAGGTTCGAATTTAAAAAATGAGCATACTCCTTGTTTCCTTTTGAAAGTGAGAAGTGATTGGAGTACCAAAACAGAAAGCTTTTTCTAATTGAATGCATGGGTTCTCCGGTGGAATTAAGTTAGTGGTCAGTTAGTGCAAAGGGGTTCCGGGCGGCAGAGGCAGACCGCCACATAAAAAAAAATCATATAAGAAAGCTCACAAGAGATCAAAGCGGCAGAAGAGAAAGGACCCCATTAAGAGGTTTGTTTCGAAATAAAGATTGTTGGGGGGAGTACGAGAGAAGAATGGTCGGGTGAGAACTCACGTACCACTTGAATCGGCGAACAACCTTTCAAAGATTGCTGCTTGAAACGAAGTCTGACTCTTCCGGATACGCAACGCCCCCTTCTGGAGGCCTTACGACGGCTACTTTTATTGAAGAATTCGGCGTAACGACAGCTTTCGATGGCAATCCTTGATTGATTTCGGAAGGGGTGCGAAAGAGTTCAACACTACGCTCATTTCGTAGATCTACGATTTCAGGGTAAAGGATTTTTGCTTAGCTGCTTAGCGAATCCCCTTGCTTTTATGAAACTGTTAACATTATCTTTGTTTTTCTCGATGCTTTGAATAGCTATCCGGATAGCAGAAGTGCAATCATTTGCGAAAGCTCTTTCTTCGCGCTCTTTTGAATCTAAGTTCTATTCGTCCTCGGGCACTCTTCCAAAAACGATCTGATGTCTATATGCTTAACACATGAAATTGGCCTTGGCTAGAATAGCTAATAGGCGGGTAGATTGGTTGTCATACCCCTGTCTTTCCTCTTTCTTACTTCCGAGTTGGTGAGTCACTTGCTAGTGTCGACATAAGCACTTTCTCGGTTATAACTGTTAGTCCTTCCTGGGAATCCAATGCATATGATTCAAGAAATCAGAGTTCCACCATTAGATTAAGATTATGAGAAGAGTGGCAAGAAGTGGATCCATATGAAACCTTTCCTCGCCTGGCGCCATTCCCGGACCTAGCAGCAGACGGTGTGTCTTTAAAAGAAAATAAAAAAGAAAGTCGACATGGAAAATCAGCTTATTCTTCTCGAGACTATTAAAGCTTTGTCCGATGGTATTGCACAACAACACACTCTTTTTGAGAACGATCAGCTGGTCAATCTCTCTCTTCCAGGACGAATGTGGATAACCCAGTGCTTCCTAATGTCGTTAACCCCGAGCCGATCACCTTATATCATTTTGCTTCTAGAAGACTGCGAGCCTCAATTGCTTAGCAGGTTTAGCCCCCTTCCAACTACATTGGAAACTCTTGCTTGCATACACTATATCTTAATAGTAAATGGCCACATCCATCCCCTGTGAACGCACAGCTTTGTCCCATGTCCCAGGTCAAACCTCCCTCAATGGGAAGCTCTCCCACTGGATCAGGATCAGTATGGGGATCCATCTTTGTTGTCGCACCACTTCTGTCTTATTCAAGGCAGTAGTGTCTGGTCGTAGTAGCATAGCCGTGGGTGGGCAGTGCGATAGTCAGGGAGTTCAGGGTAAGCTCATCTTCGGAAAGCGGTGTGTGAGACATAGGCGGTGAAAGCTATAGCTATATATATATAAGAAAGCTTTTTTTACTGAAAACCCGCATACTTTAGGGTATGATGGTATGGTGGTTACTAATGACTTGCTTGTTATTTTAGTGAGGTAACAAGTAACTCTATATAGAATATATTACTATATATAATACTTTAAATAACTCTTATAAGTACTTTATTAACTATATATAGTATATATTCATTAATGTATTCTTTATTTAATTAACTCTATATAGTATTATCGACAATTCTTGCATTTTTAGAGCAAGAAGCAAAACTAAAAGAAAGCTTTCTTTATCTTTAAAGTATGTATAAGCAAAGGAACCAACGATTTTATCTTCTTAAACTTTTGAATGATTTGAACTTAGATGATTTAAATAAAAAAAGAAGAGAAGAAGTTGCATTGAAAAGGAGAGAGGCTTTTGCTAAAAGAAAACGCTGGCGACCGCATAAAACTAATAAGGAACAAGATGCTGCAATCCGGGAATTGATTGCGTCCATGCATGCGACCTGTCAAGATCTGAAAAGGGGAAAACGAGCAGACATCAAACGTTCTTGTTCTCGTAGAATTCGTCATCAATCGGATCTAGCAGAAAAAGGGGAAAGATCGGCCGAGAGCCCCCTTGAGCAATTTGAGATTTATCCATTGATTGATATGAAGATAGGTTACTTGTATTTCTCATTCACAAATTCATCTTTGTTTATGCTGCTAACTCTCAGTTTGGTCCTACTTCTGGTTTATTTTGTTACTAAAAAGGGAGGAGGAAACTCAGTACCAAATGCTTGGCAATCCTTGGTAGAGCTTATTTATGATTTCGTGCCGAACCCGGTAAACGAACAAATAGGTGGTCTTTCCGGAAATGTTAAACAAAAGTTTTCCCCTCGCATCTCGGTCACTTTTACTTTTTCGTTATTTCGTAATCCCCAGGGTATGATACCTTATAGCTTCACAGTTACAAGTCATTTTATCATTACTTTGGCTCTCTCATTTTCTATTTTTATTGGTATTACTATAGTGGGATTTCAAAGAAATGGGCTTCATTTTTTAAGCTTCTCATTACCCGCTGGAGTCCCACTGCCATTAGCGCCTTTTTTAGTACTCCTTGAGCTAATCCCTCATTGTTTTCGCGCATTAAGCTCAGGAATACGTTTATTTGCTAATATGATGGCCGGTCATAGTTCAGTAAAGATTTTAAGTGGGTTCGCTTGGACTATGCTATGTATGAATGATCTTTTATATTTCATAGGAGATCTTGGTCCTTTATTTATAGTTCTTGCATTAACCGGTCTGGAATTAGGTGTAGCTATATTACAAGCTCATGTTTCTACGATCTCAATCTGTATTTACTTAAATGATGCTACAAATCTCCATCAAGGTGGTTTTTTATTTATAATTGAACAAAAGCGAGAAGGCAGAATCAAAGTGAGAAGGGGAAAGAAAATGCTACCCTAATCCAAGGAGGGGAACTAGATGTAACAAAACTCCTAGAAACTCCAATTCCCCCTGGCTCACTTGTTGGAGAAGCAATGTAGGGACTTCTCTTTCCAATTACGCTAAATGCGCTTACCGATGTCTTTCTTAGTTAGCTGAGCCTGGGAACTGTGAACAGAGTTCCTATCTCTGACTATGAAACCAAGATCTTAGTATGGCCTGCCGGTAGTAGTGGTGAGGTCTGTATTTACATTGATTGTCTTGTTGCTTAGAGACTCAACTGAGAGAGTGGAAAGCAAGTAGTTGTATGTTCGACAAGCTAGTGACTGAGATTGGCACTCCGAATGTGTAAGTCATTGGACTATTCTAGCTAGGCTCTGTCTTATATAATGATCTTTCTAGATGACATAGTATGCCGGGATGAGGAACTCAAAACGAGCATTCCTTACTTGAGGAAGTAACCGAAAGACCAATTCTTTTCTCCTTTTAGCTTCAATCAAGTAGCAAACTAGGAACTGCAATTAGGCACAGTGAGGGTAGAGGGGTATCTCGGCAAGTGCACTTAGGACACTCTCTGAAGAGCAGGAGAACTACCAACTACCATACCGCAGGACGCACACACGTATTAGGGCTTTCCTGGCTTCTCGTACGTGCGTGTGTATACCTGAGGGTGGTGATAGAAAATGGATTGGGAAGGCAGTTTGATTCCCGTTATACGCGATGTGGCAAAAAAGTAAAAGAATGGTTCGGGGGGGTATGGTTGAATTATGGGAGGCAGTAGCACCGTTTTTGCAGGCGATGTCGGAGGCGTCAACTTCCGGGTGGACTAGTTTCGATGACCCTAACCCTATCCCTATGGATTTCTCATCGGGCTCTGGGAATGGGCCGTCAGCGCCAGGGGGAAGGGCCACGGGGGATTTGGGGGAAGCACAAGCTCTTAACCAACCAACCAGAACGGGGCAAGAACAAGCGGGACCTTCGCACCAAGGATCTGTGGTCCAAAATGTGAGCTTGGAATCCTCAATGCGAAGTCGAATTGTACGACTAGAGCAGGACAATAGTCCTTACCTGCTGGATAGGGGAAAGGGAGAGTACTGGGCTCATATTAAACAGGAGCTGGATCATGCTTCCTCTCAAAGGGAGTATACCCAGTTACTGGAGTTTGAGAACAGAGACTTCCAGATCCGGGAGCGGAAGCACGAGTGTTTCCGTCTTTTTAACCACGTGCTGTCTCAGCATCCCTCCTTGGCCGACCAGGCCCCATACAATCCCCAAGAAGCCTTTTCCGACTTCTTGGACGAATGGCGGGACGAGCAGGACAAACGGGCGGATTTTCCAGTGGGTGAAAGAGCTCCCGGGCAAGGGGTGCCCTTGGAGGAGAGAGACCGAGAAGAAATAGCTTTCTTGGAGGGACTCTTTTTAGATCTCAATAGGAGCGGTACGGACGCAGTCAAAACCATTTTTCAATCCGGTCAACGGAATTAAAGAAAAAAGGGACTTTATGGAGATTCAAGCTGGGGAATTCACAATATGAGTTCTTTCGAAATTCTCGTATTCCGTATGTACATGTTCCTGCGGCTCGGATGAGTACCTTGTTTGCCTCAATGATGGCCTTTTTGATCTCATTCGTATTCCGCTTGAACAGTGGTTAGATGTGGCCCTCTAATTCCTTAGGGAGTGAGAGGGGCAAGGGGAAAGGGTGGGCGGCCCCTTGCGCACTTTAGCAGTGTAGTTGGAATCTATTAGCAGCGGAATTCTCCCTTGTTGAATTGAATTATGGAAATGCCGCTAATGGCCTACAGTCATTCTTTATTGGTGCCGTCGTCTTATACTTTCTGCATTGTCCGTCATGTCCGCCTGTTCAGGTACGGTGATTGGGGGAAGTTCTAGTCCAGCCCTTAAGGCATGGGCAAAGAGAATGCCAACCTTCTCCTTTTTAAAGACAAAGTCATCGTCAAGCTTTCTCGACTTAGGCTGAGATACAGTCAGCTTTATTTGGATTGGAGGTACAGAAAAGGCAAAGGAGTTGCCTTTCATCTGCCGGACATACTTTTTTGCGACCAGACTCGGCTTGGGGATTCCTTCAGAAAGGGGAGGTCCTGCTGGGCCGAATAGTGAAGTTACTATAGTTTTGGGGGACTTCCGGTCAGGTTTCTGTCGTTCTCGGTGCGCTCATTTCGAATTGTATTTATCTTTGACCGAGCTCAGAGAATTTCCATGTTCGTCTATGAAAGAAAAAGGTCAAGTATCACTTTGCAGCTATATGATATAGAACTTTTTCAATTCTAGATCTGCTCTACGAAGGGAAAAGTGAAAGTATGATTTTACAGCTCTATAAGATGGAAAAGTGAGAGGAGTTCAAACCGACTCAAGGCCTAGTAGATCTATTCCTGCTACCTTACTTACTTACTTCCCTGGGGCCCCACGATTCAGAGATGGATAGATAGAATCTTTAAGATACGAGTCTCTCTGTATACAAATCAGAAGCCCTTGATTCATTCAACAATGAAACTTCACGTATGAACTCTGCCCTTTCGATTTATTCTATGCCATCTTATTTACAAGGCTTTCACTAATAGCTCCACCAGTTTGGTTTTCTTACTTCGCTAACGCTTGGGAATTACTAGTTGTTCTTCCTGCATACAACTAAGTTGAGTTCTATTTCTAGCTTTTTTGATAGCTAACTATTTCGTAACTGGGCAGCCACTACGCGCTAAGATGCAAGGGAAGGAAGCCGCTTAACTGATGGCTCCAGGCGATGAAGTAGCGGGCGAAAGACGAAAGGCATAGTAGAAAAAGGCTATTGCTGCTACCTGATTGACTCTTAAAAGTCAAAGAAGAGTTCCGTGACTTCCGGGATTAGCTCTTTTCAGGTTTTCAGGAAAAAGAGAAGACGGTGCTAGTCTTTGAGGGATGTCCGCTCTTGACGCAGCACAAGTAACTGCTGTTGTCGCCTTGTCCGCCGTTCTCTTATCCGCTAAGCTCACTCTTGGTTAGCTATGAACAAGGAGCGAAGACCCTCTTAACACCAACCGCACCTACTTTCTTTCGTACCCAAGCCCCGGGGCAATAAATACAGTTTTTGGCAAGTTGTCTGCTTGAACTTGATTTGAGAAAGGAAGTGAATGAATCCCATCCCCTAACGGTAGCGAAGTGAGATGAGGAGAAGCAATTCAATAGGTAGAGTCGCAATTGCTTCGCTAGCTCTTAGAGAAGACAGAGCGGGAAATGTCTTATGTTGAAGAATGCCTTGTTGTCGGACTAGGAAAAAGAGATGCTTTCCTCCAAAGAAGAAGCAGCAGTTAGCTCTAACACGGGACTGAAGTCACTTCAGGGGTTAGCTCTGGAGATGTTGAAGGAAGAAAGGGATGGGGATGGGATGCTATTTCTATTACAGCTGTTGTCAAAAGATTAAGTAGGGTAAGACCCGGTAAATGAAATATGAGTTTTCCCGGCTGCTGCTAGAGAATAGGCAGTTGTTCACGACTCAGCTGCTATTGACTCTGTTGTTGGAAGGGCCACTTCTTTTTCTTTCGAGAGGGGCAACGGGCCTAGTTTAATGCGATCTTACATTTCGAAAGTGAGAATTTTCTACTCAACATAGAGAGCGCAGTTCCAGCAGAGGCCTAATCAGACCGAGAGTCTGGACTTATGCCCGGACCAGTTACCTATTAATTAGCGAGGCCCTGCTCCTAAAGCCTTTGCAGCATTTTCCATTTTAAATCGATGCCTACCCCTGGGCAGGAGGTGTCCTAATGTCCTTCGCTAGCTACTTGCTTTGCGACCTTTCAAAGAGCCGGGACGAAGATGAAGCCTTTCGCTCCTCTCCAACCAGTCGAGTAAGTAAACTCCTTAGTTTCGGATGTTCTAGAAAGAGAGATAATCAAAGCTCTTACTAGCTCATACCTTGGAATTACAGGAGTTACCACTGGGTCTATAGAGCTTTTGCCTTGAGAAAAGCTCTTCTAGGTGAGGGGCTCTCCAAGGGCAGGCAGTGAGATGTCTTTAGGTTCTTATGAAAGACTTAACAGAGAAAAGTAAGAGCAATAAGAAATCTGAAAGAATAACTCGAACTCATAGAACTAGGAACTGGTAGCTCAGAACTCAGAAAGTAGAGCTCCTTCAGCAACCTAAGAGGAGACAAAGGATTCCTAGCTTGATAACAATACTGCAACAAAGACTAGCTTACAAGACTCATAGTCTCGATATCATCCTCAATTTCGAGATATCTTGGTTAGCCTCTCCATCGAACCAAATGGGCCTTCACGCTCCTCTCGCCCCTTATTTCTTAGGGCGAGCTGCTTCGCACCTTTCTTTGTCCCTCCCTAGCTGCCCAGAAGGAGGAGATTGGTTCTCTTGCCTTGGGTTACCCCATCTTAGTCTCGGCTTCCTTCCTTGACGTAACCCAGCCAGATTGGGAGCATCCTACGCCCTTTACTCAACAATGGTGCAATCCTCTTCCGTCTCCTTTCCCTTTCCATCCTGAACCCGGAATGAATCGGAAGTCAGTTGAATCTTATTCATCCTATAACAAGAGATAGGCTGCGCATACAAGAGCTAGTTTCCCACTGGACTGTGATGAAGGATTTTCCCCACCTAGGATTTGGCGTAAACGGGCATTGATGTCCATTGTATCCTAAGGTTATACCCACAATAAGATTTGAGTTACTATTAGGTATTTTGATATCCAGAAATGGTTTCTCATCAGTATAGGCGGTTGACAGTGCTGATATAGTATTAGCTTGATTTTCCATCAATGTCATCTTTTGAAAACCGGGGTGAATATAAACATCAGGATTGTAAAAGAATTGTTCATAATTCTCTATTGGTGAGAACAAGCATGTTTGTAAGGCATCAAAAGGAACCCCGGGAGTAAAACCATACCATACGGTACAACCAACGCCTAAGCTGACCAGAACCAACCACATACATTTCTGACAAGTATTTATTTAACTAATACTATAATTCATATATACTATTATATAATGAATACTATAATTCATACTATATTAATACTTTAAATAATACTATATAGAGTTAATTAAATAATACAAGTGGACAGCGCATCTTTCTCAAAGGCACGGCATAACGACGAAACATAAAGATCAATCCCAAAATCAGTATTCCAAAAAGCACGAGATTTCTATCTGTGGTCATTATAGCGGTTCCTTCGGATCCTAGAAAACGTCCGAAAAAACTGGAAGCAAATAAAGTCATCAAGGGGAAAAGTCGACGAAGGATAGCCATGGTATTCGTTTGGATTGGGGATATTTTCGGTACGACCAGCACTACGATTGTTCTATTTCATTTTCTTTTTCTTAGAAAGCACTAAGTTACTTACGGAATATTAAATCCTTTCCCCTTGTCAATGATTGAACGGAAAAGAAGAATACACCAAAATGCAGGTGCTGCACCAAACGCGGGTGATTGTACGAGCGCATACACCGAGAACACGGCATAGCCAGCCGCAGCACCCCTTATAAATAACAAGGCCATTGCGCTTGGCTGCTTTCTTAAGTGAATTGTGGTCAATAGCAGGTGTGAAGCAAGAAGGGAGAGGAATGGAAACCTCTTCTGGTTGCCTCTTCAACTACTATTCAACCTGTTTTTTTTGCTCTTGGGACATTAACAAGTCGATAATCGGATTCTTTTGAAAGTGGACATCCCTGCTCACCTTGCCTGACCTTCCCATACTAATGTGGGATCAGTCCCTCCCGAACAGCCTACTTGCATATGAGACGCCAAGATCCTTCCTTGAGTTACAACTCCAACAAGGTGCGGGGGAAAGCAGCCTAAGGGATCTCGATAGCATTCCCAGTCTCTCCCGGGCGGCACTAGCGTAAGGGCATGGTTTGACACATATATAATAAGGCTGTTAGGAGTTCGTTCCAACAACATATGCAGCATTGGAAACTTTTAGTAGCTCATTCGGAAACCCGCTTTCCTAAGCTTGAGAGCCAGGTGAGTGAGATCGGAAGAACGGGAAGCTACGAAGGCAAAAAGCCTTGCCCCTACGATTAGCCCTTGCTAGAAAGCTCGCTTGGCTCGCTACCGGTTCCGGACTAGGAAGACAGAAAACTACTACCGCTAGAAGAGAAGAAGACGAGACTGAGGTTACCTCCGTTCATTCAGGAGAAGGTGACTTACCTTCTTATTAGAATCACCAGAGAGCATGAAAACAGCCCTTTTGAAAGCATACCCAAGGACCATCCAATACTCAAACCCAAACAAAACTTTAATCGGGTGCTTGAGCGTAACCAAGGCTAAAGATCGACAATCCTTCCAGTAAGAGCGGAAAAAGAAAGGCGGGGATTCTCGGCCTAGTCTCAGTCTATGACAGCAAGCTATGAAAGCCAGTCCAGGAAAGCAAGTCAATCCCTTTCTTTACAGGGAAGAGCGGGAAACAAGACAATCAATAGAGCAAAATCTTCTATCTCCCCGACCATGAGGTCAAAACCGAGATTAGGAGACTTATAGGGGTTCCCATTGCCAACAAGCTGG